ACGGTGCTTTCTTTATCAATTTGATCCTTTATCCATAGAGTATAGTGCGTGGGCCATATCTTTTTTCCTATTTTTTGTATATTGTAAAGTCTCTTTCATTGCTACAGCTGATACAAATCGTTGCTTTGGACGATGCATATGTAGAAAGCCCTTTTTTTCTAGTATTAACTAGTCAATTTGCTCTTTTTTTCCTTCTTTCTATAGTGGAGATAGTCGCACGTAATGACAGATCACGGCCATATTATTAAAAGCTTGTGGTAAGAATGGGTTTCGTTCTAGTGCCCGGAAATAATATTCTAAAGCCTTTGTATGCTCTCCATTGCTTGTGTGTATAAGGCCTATATTATAGAGTATATAACTTCGATCATAGGGGTCTATTTCTGGTCGCGTAGCTTCATAATAATTCTGTAAAGCTTCCGCATAATTTCCTTCGGATTGGGCCGACATCCGTTACGGTCGTTCATTTTATTCAAAAAATCTCCGTTCCAGAACCGTACGTGAGATTTTCATCTCATACGGCTCCTCCCTTCTGTGCATAATACTAAGGGGAATAATCCATAAAATCCAAATTTCACTATTCTCATTATGAACTGACAGGAGCTAGTATTTTTACTAGAAATCTCTAGCCAGCCTTCCCGCAAGAGGTTTTTTCTTAACACCAATCGTATTAGTGCTAGATAGAAATGGTAACTCCAACGATTTCTTTGTCCTCAACGCCTACTATTTCCAGGAATTAATCACTTCAACGATCTTTGATGGTTATACGGGTATCCAAAGTACGAACGAGATGGATGTTTGTTGTCCCAACCATGCTAATCCCAATACCAATAAGGAAAAGGGTATTTTATAACAAAGTTTTCGTGTTGTTGATTTCTAGGTGTAGTGCTTCTTCCCCTATGCCGCCTATTGGGACTAGTGGACCCACAAGAACCTATAGGTATAACCTTTTGTTCAATACTAAAATCGACAATTAAAGTATCTGAGGCTGGATCAATCGAGGATACACGACAGAAGGAATTGTTCTATCTCCAAACTTTACCTTCACCAAGCGTAGGTTTTTCCATAATTTGGTTCTTTCTATTCCGAACCACGTCTTTTTATCCTAAGACTGAGGGGAGGGCTAAAAAAAAGCAAAAAAAAAGAATCAAATCACACCATCCCTATAATAGGTAAATGCCTTTTTTTCTCCTAAAGTTGTCGGAATTATTCGTAATAAAATATTGGCTACAATTGAAGAGGTCTTATCAATAAAATTTCCATTTATCCGAGATCTAGGCATAATTAGCAATCCATTCTATAATTCTTCTCATTATCCCTCGGGGAAAATGATCCCACAAACAAAGGAATTCTAGTACAAAATAACATAAAAACAGACGACTTATTCTAAAAAAAAAAAAGACGTGGACCTTCCGCTCAAATTGTCCGCCTTTTGGACAAAGGGAGTAGGATACTATGGCATAAAAAAATCCACGGTATGATTCATGAATTTGTAATAGATATATGGGGTAGTTGATGAGATAAGTTGTTTTTGATAAATCGGAAAGAAATTTTTGATTCCTATAGAATAATGGATCCGCCGTACCTGTACTGTAATAATATGAATGACTCGCCATTCACTCGGTTTCTGGTCAATAATAAGATTATGTAGGAAAGATGGCCGAGTGGTTCAAGGCGTAGCACTGGAACTGCTATGTAAACTTTTGTTTACCGAGGGTTCGAATCCCTCTCTTTCCGTTTCTGTTAATTCACAGATGTTACCGACCACAATGTCTCAAATCAAATAACAATTGATACCATTCTTTCAACATCATTTGATAGAGATTCTCTATTCTTAATTACATTGCTGTGGTAAGGTACATAAACTACAAAATATCGCGTAAAGAGCAAAAAAGAAAAAATCCTACAGATAACCTATTTGCGATACATGAATGAAAAAGATGCGGATAAAAAAAAGCCTTAGATCTATTTACTTCAGCAAAAAGGGGGACATAATTGTCTGAACCTTTCTTTGTTATTTTCGTTTCAAGTCTGACGGGAATAATATTCTACGACTAACAACTCATTTATTTTTAAACCGATCCATTTACTATCTATTATTTGATTTACTAATCCTTTATATTGGATTGGGTCAATAGTCAAATGGTTTGGCAACTCCTCTTGGGGGGACGAGGCAATATAATTTTGAATCAGAGCTTTCGATCTTTGTTTATCCTTCGTAGTAATAATATCTCGGGGTTTGCAACGATAACTTGGTATATCCACTATACGACCATTAACTAAAATATGTCTGTGGTTAACTAATTGCCTAGCTCCAGGAATGGTCGAAGCCATACCCAATCGAAAAAGGATGTTATCTAAACGCATCTCAAGTAGTTGTAGTAAAACCTGGCCCGTTGACCCCTTGGCTTTTCCTGCGATATGCACATATTTAAGTAATTGTCGCTCTGTCAGACCATAATGAAAACGCAATTTCTGTTTTTCTTCTAGACGAATACGATATTGCGATTTTTTCCCAGAACGCAATTGATTTTTAGGATCACTTCCGGATCTGGGTCTTTTACTAGTTAATCCCGGTAACGCCCCCAGACGGCGTATTTTTTTGAAACGAGGTCCTCGGTAACGAGACATAAAGACTCCTTTTTTATTGAAATTGTATTTTACAGAAAATAAATCGAAATTAAGACTGAACTAAAGGATAAACAAAGCAAAGCGAAATCTATTGCAATATTGCAAAGTAGAATGAAATGAATTGTATCGATATCCTGATTTTTTGTATATATAGGAAGTTAAGGCTTTGTTTTATGATTTGTTCTGTTTAGATCTAATTGCTCTAATCTACTTTTTTTATTGATAATGATAATTATCAAGTTAATACGACATAATAGATTGGTGACCCCACATTGGAAGAGAGATTATCAAAAAATCGATAGAGAAAAAAGCCGGCTATCGGAATCGAACCGATGACCATCACATTACAAATGTGATGCTCTAACCTCTGAGCTAAGCGGGCTCACATAACAGAAATACAAATAATGTATAGGAATTCAGGAAACTCTCCTATATTCTAGCTAATAACTAGCTATAACATATTCTATAACTAAAAATTCAATTTATGAAAAATATTCATATAATATAAATATATGTTATAATATATTTCATTTTCATTCTATCATCATTATACATAATATCAATTTTATTTCTATTTATTTTCATTTTTTACTTTACATTTTACATTATATTTATTGACTATTTATTATTTATTGAGATTGAGTTAGGTAGAAATATAGTTAGTTAGAAATTTCACTAATTTTTCTTCTTTTTCTATAGAAAAAATTTGAATTTTTTTTATGCTAATACTATTTTATTTCAAATTTGAAATTATGATTAGAAAAAAAATGGAATTATTTCTGAGAGCATTTCTAGCAAATTCTGTTAAGTTAATTATATTTTATATTCAAATTATATATTATAATTATAGCGGATCAGCCCTAAGAATAAGATAAGGATAAAGATACAATCAAAATGCTAATGAAATAGTCCTCTGGTTTCATTCGGAAAAGGAATAGATAGGACGAAAAAAAAAACGAAGAATTAATATCGACCGTTTCAGTATTCCAAATTGCGCTGTAAAAACGAAAGATGGGGGAGACATATATATATGTGGGATATATCTATCTATATTGAATTGCGGGTACATCAATGATAGAATCATTTCTGATTCAAACAAATATGGTTCATACAATCGAAAAGAGATGAAATGAAAGAGGATGCAAAAAAAAAGAAAATAGCAACATATACTTTTTCGATATGGGAATCATTAGATAATGAATTCAATAGTCCCAAGATAAATGAAAGAAGTGGATGGTAGGGCCTTGTCTAAAATTAAAATAAAGGGGGATATGGCGAAATTGGTAGACGCTACGGACTTGATTGAATTGAGCCTTAGTATGGAAACCTACTAAGTGGTAACTTCCAAATTCAGAGAAACCCGGGAAAAAAAAGGGGCAATCCTGAGCCAAATCTTTATTTTGAGAAAACAAACAAGGGTTTTAAAAACTAGAATAAAAAAGGATAGGTGCAGAGACTCAATGGAAGCTGTTCTAACGAATGGAGTTGACTACGTTACGTTGGTGGCGAGAATCCTTCTATCGAAATTAAAGAAAGGATGATCCTATATATCTAATACGTAGTACGTATACATACTAACATATCAAACGATTAATTACGACCTGAATTGAATCTATTATATATTATTATATATGCAAAATTCAGAGCTATTGTGGATCTATTCCAATCGAAGTTGAAGGAAGAATCGATCGGTGATCAAATCATTCACAGAGTTTGATAGATCTTTTGAAAAACGAATTAATCGGAAGAGAATAAAGAGAGAGTCCTGTTCTACATGTCAATACCGACAACAATGAAATTTATAGTAAAAGGAAAATCCGTCGACTTTAGAAATCGTGAGGGTTCAAGTCCCTCTATCCCCAATAAAAAGTCTATTTTACTTCCTAACTCTTTAGAGTCTTTTTTTTTCATCCATCAATGGTTCAAACAAAATTCAATATCTTTCTCATTAATTCTACTCGTTCACAAAAGGATACGAACAGAAATCTTTTGATCTTATCTCAATCTGGTTTGGATAGATATGATACCTGTACAAATGAACATGTATGGGCAAGTAATTCCCATTATTGAATCATTCACAGTCTATATCATTATCCTTATGTTTACAAATAAACTTTTTGAATGAAGATCTAAAACTAAGAAATTACAGGGACTATGTCAAATTTGTTAATACTTTTGTAGTCTCTTTAATTGACATAGATACAAGTACTCCACTAGGATAGTGCGCGGTAAAAGGTCGGGATAGCTCAGTTGGTAGAGCAGAGGACTGAAAATCCTCGTGTCACCAGTTCAAATCTGGTTCCTGACAGACATATGAATAATGTATCGGATAGATGTTAATACCTCATGCAAATTCATTTAGAGGGGTCGAG